ACAAAAAATAAATCCACTTGGTTTCAGACTTGGTGCAACCCAAAGTCATCATTCTCTTTGGTTTGGACAACCAAAAAATTATTCCGAAGATTTACAAGAAGATCACAAAATACGAAATTGTATCAAAAATTCTGTACAAAAAAATATTAAAATTTCTTCGAGTGTCGAGGGAATTGCATGTATAGAGATTCAAAAAAAAATAGACTTAATTCAAGTCATAATCTATATGGGATTCCCAAAGTTATTAATAGAACCTCGAAAAATCGAAGAATTACAGATGAATATACAAAAAGAACTTAATACTGTGAACCGGAAACTCAACTTTTCTATTTCAAGAATTTCAAATCCTTATGGAAACCCTACTATTCTTGCAGAATTTATAGCAGGACAATTAAAAAATAGAGTTTCATTTCGAAAAGCAATGAAAAAAGCTATTGAATTAACTGAACAGGCAGGTACAAAAGGCATTCAAATACAAATTGCAGGACGTATCGATGGAAAAGAAATTGCACGTGTTGAATGGATCCGGGAAGGTAGAGTACCTCTACAAACCATTCGAGCTAAAATGGATTACTGTTCCTATACAGTTCGAACTATCTATGGAGCATTAGGTATCAAAATTTGGATATTTGTAGACGAGTAATAATAAGCATTTAATTTATTTGTATTTGATTTATCTTTAGGTCAATCAAGTATATCGACGAAAAAATAAAAAATTTTTTCATTCTTAAAAAAAAAGAATTCTATAAGGTTAAATAAAAATTACATTAATCATTTGATTCAATATAATTGCTATGCTTAGTGTGTGACTCGTTGGTTTTTTAGGGTTAGAGTAAAAAAAAAAAAAAAAGACCAGCCCATAGTCATCGTATTAACTAATAACCAACTCATCCTTTTGCATTATCTGGATATAAGGAACCAGTCGCGATAGGATCTATTAGTCATATCATTGCAGCAACTGAAATTGCTTTTATAAAAAAAAGGCAAAACCTATTTGATTATGAGTTATGAAACAATAAAAGTAAAGTATGCAGATAAATGGAAGGGTGAGAGAAAGAGAGAAAAAAAAGAAAAATGAATGATATAGAATTCAAATATGTAAGGTCAAAAATTTATATTATAAAGGGAAAAGTAATAAAGCATTAATACTGATTGATCTATAATTAAACAAAATTGTTTTATTAATAAAAAATAAAGAATAAAAAAATCAAGAGACCCGAGTCAATAAAAACTGAGAGGATTGACTCAATCACAAATTTAATTATGGTCTCCATTGTAGAATTCAGACCTAACCATTAATCGCGAAGCGATGGGAACGACAGAACCTGTGATTGCAGAAGATTCGATTGAAAACGAATGCTAATGATTCACTGGATAGGATGGCGGAACGAACTAGGAATGAATTCATTTATTCTGATTAAAGACATGGCATGAATTAATCCTAAAATAAAAACCATGCCATGAACTAATCCTATAAACTGAATATTAACTAGAGTAAATATTCGCCCGCGGAAGTTTTTATTTTTAAGATTTAAAAATTGTAGTACATCCAATATGCTACTAAAATGCAAAACAAAATAAAGATTCGTTAACACCTTATAAAAAACCTAATTTTATATAAATCTAGATCGAATGCATTTTTTTTTTTATATCTCAAAAAATATATACAAATTGATAATAAATTATAAAAAACTCTTATGATTTAATATAGTATTTACATATATTATTCATTAAATACATTAAATAGATGTATATTTTTTTATAATCGTTTTGTTCGCGAGGAGCTGGATGAGATGAAACTTTCATGTCCAGCTCTGGAATAGAGATGGAAATAAAAAAACCATCAACTATAACCCCAAAAGAACCCGATTTCGTAAACACCATAGAGGAAGAATGAAAGGAATATCTTATCGAGGAAATATGATTTCCTTTGGTCGATATGCACTTCAAGCGCTTGAACCTGCTTGGATCACATCTAGACAAATAGAAGCAGGGCGACGAGGAATGACAAGAAACGCACGCCGCGGCGGAAAACTATGGGTACGTATATTTCCAGACAAACCAGTTACAGTAAGACCTACAGAAACACGTATGGGTTCAGGAAAGGGATCTCCTGAATATTGGGTAGCTGTCATTAAACCAGGTAGAATACTTTATGAAATGAGCGGAGTACCGGAAAATATAGCCAGAAAAGCTATTTCAATAGCGGCATCAAAAATGCCTATACGAACTCAATTCATTATTTCAGGATAGGAGTATAAAACCAAAAGAAAGATTTTTTTCGGATGAAAAAAAACACTTGTATATTTCTTTTGAATAACCAATATTTCCTTTTTTTTACGTCGCCTTTGCATTGAAACAATAAAAAAAAATGATATGATTCAACCTCAAACCCATTTGAATGTAGCGGATAACAGCGGAGCCAGAAAATTGATGTGTATTCGAATTATAGGAGCTAGTAATCGACGATATGCTCAAATAGGTGACGTTGTTGTTGCTGTAATCAAGGAAGCAATACCAAATACACCGCTAGAAAGATCCGAAGTGATTAGAGCCGTAATTGTACGTACTTGTAAAGAACTCAAACGTAAAACTGGTATCATAATACGATATGATGACAATGCTGCAGTTGTAATTGATCAAGAAGGAAATCCAAAAGGAACTCGAATATTTGGAGCAATTGCCCGGGAATTAAGACAGTTAAATTTCACTAAAATAGTTTCATTAGCACCTGAAGTATTATAAGATTAGGACATAATACAGTTTTACAGTTTATAGTATTTGTAATGAAATTGATTAATTAGTAGATTTAAGTTAATTTAATAGATTGTTTGTGTCTCACGTATATGCCTTTCAATCAGAATAATTGTTAAATGTTTAACAATTAAGAAAAAATTCAAAAAAAGCATGTTGATTATATCAAAATTCGGGAATAATTAAAATCTTAGTTTATTATGAGTAAAGACACTATTGGTAACCTACTAACCTATATACGAAATGCTGGCATAAATAAAAAAAGAACATTTCGAATACCCTATACTAACATCAGTGAAAACATTGTTAAAATACTTTTACGAGAAGGTTTTATTGAAAACATGAGGAAACATCAGGAAAGCAACAAATATTTTTTAGTTTTAACCCTACGACATAGAAGAAATAGGAAGGTACCTGATAGAAAAGTTTTCAATTTAAAACGGATCAGTCGACCTGGTTTACGAATCTATTCTAACTATCAAGGAATCCCGAGAATTTTAGGCGGGATGGGAGTTGTAATTCTTTCTACTTCTCAAGGTATAATGCCAGACAGAGAAGCTCGACTAAAAGGAATCGGCGGAGAAATTTTGTGCTATATATGGTAATCTTTATCATATCCCAAATATAAAATTATATATTAAGTAAGGAGTTCTCATATTTGTGAAAGAAAAGTAAAGGGAAAGGGTGAGTTTCTACTATGTACGCCTCCTACATTAATTAATACCCCAAGTGAACGAACAAAAACAGGTTATTCATTTCTGAATAACTTTCTAAGGGGTATACTCTTTATTTGGTTAGATAATGAAAATAGGATTCTACATTAGGTTTTCAAATGGATTCGACATAATTTATTTTTACAAAAATTATAACAGTAAATATAGAAAATATGAAGAAAGGCATTATGACTCAACTAAGGGACATAGAATTTTTTGACTCTGAAACAACGATTAGAATGATTAGTGCTAGTGATTAAGGGGTTTTCTCAACTTCAACATTTCGTGGAGATACAATACAATTCGAAATTAAAAATTTCAATAAATTTATTTTCTTCCAATAAAGAGATTCCGGATTAAGTTAAGGAACGACAAATATGAAAATAAGAGCCTCCGTCCGTAAAATTTGTGAAAAATGTCGACTGATCCGTAGGCGAGGACGAATTATAGTAATTTGTTCCAACCCCAGACATAAACAAAGACAAGGATAATTTTTAGAAAAAAAAAAAGAGGGGCTCTATAAATCTAAAGTACCCAACGACAAAATAAAAAAATAAAGAATCTGTTTGGACATGAAATGGATATATCCATACCATATCTCTGACTTCAATTTATGAGATGATAAAACCTATACCAAGAATTAGTTCACGTAAGAATAGACATAAGGTTTCACGTAAAAATGCGCGTAGAATACCAAAGGGAGTTATTCATGTTCAAGCAAGTTTCAACAATACTATTGTAACTGTTACAGATGTAGGTGGTCGGGTAATTTCTTGGTCTTCCGCCGGTACTTGTGGATTCAAGGGTACAAGAAGAGGGACACCCTTTGCCGCTCAAACCGCAGCAGGAAATGCTATTCGGACAGTAGTAGATCAAGGTATGCAACGAGCAGAAGTCATGATAAAAGGCCCGGGTCTCGGAAGAGATGCGGCATTAAGGGCTATTCGTAGAAGTGGTCTACTATTAAGTTTCATACGAGATGTAACCCCTATGCCACATAATGGCTGCAGGCCCCCTAAAAAAAGACGGGTATAAAAATAAACATTGAAGATTTTTCAAGAGAAATAAATAATTCAATGATTTGATCAAATAATATTACTATGGTTCAAGAGAAAGTAATAGTGTCGACTCTACCACTACAGTGGAAGTGTGTTGAATCAAGAGCCGACAGTAAGCGGCTTTATTATGGACGCTTTATTCTGGCTCCGCTTATGAGAGGACAAGCAGAAACAATAGGCATTGCGATGCGAAGAGCTTTGCTTGGAGAAATAGAAGGTACATGTATTACACGCGCAAAATCCGATAAAATACCACATGAGTATTCTACCATAGTAGGTATTCAAGAATCCGTACATGAAATTTTAATGAATTTGAAAGAAATTGTATTAAGAAGTAATCTATATGGAACCTGTGATGCATCTATTTGTATCAAAGGTCCTAGATATATAACGGCTCACGATATCATCGTACCACCTTTCGTGGAAATCGTTGATAATACACAGCATATAGCTAACTTAACAGAACCCATTAATT